TCTACCCCTATCCTGTATATTGTCTTTTTCGTTCCCTGTTGTAATAGAGACTCATTTTATTATTTGATTATATGACACGATATTCTACGAGACGAGAATTCCTTTTTACTTTATGGGAAGAAACAACTATGTATCTTTTTGATGAGAATTGAAAGTTTGACATGAGAGAAACCTGTCTTTATATATCTTTTATCTTTTTTTTTAAGGAAAAGATTCTATTATAATCACTATCATAATATTGAAATGATTCACCAGATTCTTCAAAAGGAGGATCCTTTATTTTCAAGACTCGTTCGTTTTTCATTAACAATCTTAATGATTGGATCATATGCTTCATTGGAATTATGATGAGAAAGAAAAAAGAAATAGTAAAATGATTTTTTCTTCATTGAATGACTATTCATCTATTAGTATTAGGTTTTCCTAAAATAGGGGGCAGAAAGAATCTATGGAAAAATGTTGGTTCAATTCGATGTTGTCTAACAAGAAGTTAGAACATAGGTGTGGACTAAGTAAATCAATGGATAGTCTTGATGCTCTTGGACATACCAGTGGAAGTGAAGAAACTCTTCTAAATGATGCGGAGAAAAAGATCCCTAGTAGGGACAGTTATAGTTTCAGTAATATTCATTATCTAAATTATTTATTTGATAGCAGGAATATTTGGAGTTTGATCTCTGATCATACTTTTTTAGTTAGAAATAGTAATGGTGACACTTATTCTGTATATTTTGATATTGACAATCATATTTTTGATATTGACAATGCTAGTTCTTTTTTGAGTGAACTAGAGATTATTTTTCCTAGTTATTTGAATAGTGGGTCTAATAGTAGTAATTACTACTATTATTATTCCATGTATGATACTCAATCTAATTGGAATAATCATATTAATAGTTGCATTGACAGTTATCTTCGTTTTGAAATCAGTCTTAATAGTGACATTTACAGTGGTATCGACAGTTACATTTCTAGTTTCATTTGTGCGGAAAGTACAAATAGTATTGAAAGTGGAAATCCTAGTGTCAAAACTAGTAGCAGTTCTTTCAATATAAGAGAAAAATCTAATGATTTCGATATAAATACAAAATACAAACAGTTATGGGTTCAATGTGAGAATTGTTATGGATTAAATTATAAAAAATTTTTTATTTCAAAAATGAATATTTGTGAACACTGCGGATATCATTTGAAAATGAGTAGTTCAGATAGAATCGAACTCTTTATTGATCCTGGCACTTGGGAGCCTATGGACGAAGATATGGTCTCTATGGACCCCATTGAATTTCATTCAGAGGAGGAACCTTATATAGATCGCATCTCTTTTTATCAAATAAAAACGGGTTTAACTGAAGCTGTTCAAACGGGTGTAGGTCAACTAAATAGTATTCCCATAGCAATGGGAGTTATGGATTTTCAGTTTATGGGAGGTAGTATGGGATCCGTAGTAGGTGAGAAAATCACCCGTTTGATTGAGTATGCTACTAATCGATCTCTACCTATCATTATTATGTGTGCTTCTGGAGGAGCACGCATGCAAGAAGGGAGTTTGAGCTTGATGCAAATGGCTAAAATATCTTCTGCTTTATATGATTATCAATCAAATACAAAGTTATTCTATGTATCAATCCTTACATCTCCTACAACTGGCGGAGTTACAGCAAGTTTTGGTATGTTGGGAGATATCATTATTGCTGAACCTAATGCCTACATTGCGTTTGCGGGTAAAAGAGTAATTGAACAAACATTGAAAAAGACAGTACCTGACGGTTCACAAACGGCTGAGTATTTATTCCATAAGGGCTTATTCGACCCAATCGTACCACGTAATCTTTTAAAAGGTGTTCTGAATGAGTTATTTCAGCTACACGGTTTCCTTCCCTTGAATGAAGATTCAAAATAAATAAATATTCAAATAAAAAATAATCAGAATATAGAAGTTCTTTCTATTTAGCGAGAACTCCCGTTTTTCACTAGGAATCCATGTTTGTTGGATAAGATTGGTTAAAGTAGGAAACTCCTAAGAAACTCGTTTCTATCTTTCTTTTCAAAAAAAAAAGGTGTTTTGAAAGGAAAGATAGAAAGACGATGAAGATAAGGATGGGAGAAGAAGAATCCAATTTCTGAAAGCAGGATTCTCATACATATTCGTGTATAAAGAGGAATAAGTACGCTTCGTTGAGTTCTACATTCGTTATTGATTATGAAATATTTCATATGAATATTATCTGAATATTCTTTCTAATAGATAGACTTATCATAAGATATCTTTATAATTTATAATTATAATAGAAATATGAAATCGAGGTACCCATTCTATGATAGATTTGAACTTTCCCTCTATTTTTGTTCCTTTAGTGGGCCTAGTCTTTCCGGCAATCGCAATGGCTTCTTTATCTCTTTATGTTCAAAGAAATAAGATTGTCTAAATATGATGGGACCAAATCTCATCAATTTATTTCAACACTAGATCATCATACAGATACTTTTTTTTAATGTAATAGGGTAGGATATATGCTATGTGGACTTTCCGAAAACAAATGTAAGAGTTGTTTTATTATGTATACCGTTGTTATGTATATCGATGGATAATATACGCATTAATGCATGTATATGCAGTTATAGCTTAATCAATTCAATGATTAAATTCAAAATGATCCGCAAATCTTTTTTGAAAAATCTTTGAAATAGAAACTCAATGTATCTAACCAATTATTTCTAATGGTTCCTGCCGAAATGCTGCTAGTTAATGAAAGTTACTTAGGGATCAAGCAATAAAAGTCGAGTCAAATCTATTTGGGTTATTCTATCAATTACAATCGAATGCAACTGGATCTAGTATAGTATGAACTGGCGATCAGAACATATATGGATAGAACTTATAACGGGGTCTCGAAAAACAAGTAATTTTTGCTGGGCCTGTATCCTTTTTTTAGGTTCACTAGGATTCTTAGTGGTTGGAACTTCCAGTTATCTTGGTAAAAATCTGATATCCGTATTTCCGTCTCAGCAAATTCTTTTTTTCCCCCAAGGGATCGTGATGTCTTTCTATGGAATCGCAGGTCTATTCATTAGTTCTTATTTGTGGTGCACAATTTCATGGAATGTAGGTAGTGGTTATGACCGATTTGATAGAAAAGAAGGGATAATGTCCCTTTTTCGTTGGGGATTTCCTGGAATAAATCGTCGCATCTTCCTTCGTATCTTTCTGAAAGATATCCAATCAATCAGAATGGAGGTGAGAGAGGGTCTTTTTCCTCGTCGTGTCCTTTATATGGAAATCAGGGGCCAAGGAGCCATTCCGTTGACCCGTACTGATGAGAATTTGACTCCACGAGAAATTGAACAAAAAGCTGCCGAATTGGCCTATTTCTTGCGCGTCCCCATTGAAGTATTTTGAAATGAACTAAAGAAACTAAAGAATAAATATCAGCATGAGAGAAGGAACTTAATACATCTATCAGGAGAACGTATATAGAACAATATTAATAAAACCTAAAAATATAATAGAATTAATCAAATAAAATATATTGAAAAAAAAAATAGATTAAGGAGATTTGTACACAAAAACTATTTTGTATATGCATACACATGTCGTCCAGCTTCACTCTTTATACTATCAAAAGGTCTAATAAGTGTAGTTTAGATTCATCAAATATCCTAACATGTCTTTTGTTTTCGTAAAACATAATTCGTCCTTTGAATTGATACCCTATCTCCGCGCTGCGGTTATACAGTGAAATCTTTTGAATTCAAAATAGAAATAAAAGAATTAAATGATCTGGTAGAGTTCGTCTTTAAATCCAAATTATATTCGTTAGTTCAAAATGGGTTTTCGGAGTATTCATCGAAAGGAATAAATGAAGGGGAAATCGGTTACAATTTGCCTAATTGTGATCTCTGGAATATGGAAAGAATATTTACTTCTTTTTTTTCATTCGAAAAGGGCCTTTCTTGTATGTTCTATTCTAGATCCTAAAGACTCAATTCTTACACAAAAACAAAAATAGGAAAAGATCCATAGGTTCGATACCTTCTTCTTGTTATATAATTTGTGCTTCATAGAAATCTCAGAGATAGAATCGACGAATGAAAAAGGTTCATTAACAATTTACATCACGGATACAGAATGAAAAAAAAGAAAGCATTGGCTTCCCTCCCATATCTTGTGTCTATACTCTTTTTGCCCTGGTGGGTTTCTCTCTCATTTAAGAAATGTCTAGAAACTTGGGTTCTTAATTGGTGGAATACCAGGCAATCCGAAATCCTTTTGAATAATATTCAAGAGAAAAATGTTCTAGAAAAATTTATGGAATTAGAAGAACTATTCCTGTTGAACGAAATGATAAAGGAGTACTCGGATACACATATGCAAAGGTTTCGTATAGGAATGCACAAGGAAACAATACAATTGGTCCAAAGACAAAATGAATCTCATTTACATATAATTTTGCATTTATCTACAAACCTAATCTGTTTCGCTATACTAAGTGGTTATTTTTTTCTGGGTAATGAAGAACTTTTCATTCTAAATTCTTGGATTCAGGAATTTCTCTATAACTTAAGTGATACAATCAAAGCTTTTTCAATTCTTTTAGTTACTGATTTATGGATCGGGTTTCACTCAACCCATGGTTGGGAACTAATGATTGGTTCGATCTACAACGATTTTGGATTGGCTCAGAATGATCAGATTATATCTGGTCTTGTTTCCACTTTTCCAGTGATTCTAGATACAATTGTGAAATATTGGATCTTCCATTTTTTAAATCGTGTATCTCCTTCGCTTGTAGTAATTTATCATTCAATGAATGAATAAGAATGAATAATTCATTATTTGATATCCAGAATCTTTCTTCGTGTATAAAGAAATCATTTTTCATCTTACTTATTCTTTATACTTATACCTTTTCAACTCAAGGTATTCATACTATATTCCACCAGTACAATTATTTCAGTACAATCAATACAATGGCAAACTTGTGGATAGGGAATTCTAC